AAAAATATAAATTTGTATCAAATTAGAGCTAGTAACTAATCCCAACATGGAAGCATTGAAAAAACTCATATAAGCAAAAAATCTCAAATATCCTTGATCGTGAGACATATAATTGTCACTATAAATAAGAACCATTATTCCAACAGTAGTGATTAGTATTGACATAATAGAAGTAAGTGAATCGATCAAGTAGCCAAACTCTAAGGAAAAGTCATTATTGACGGTCCAAGACCATAGATATTGATAAGTGGAACCCCCATTTATTTGTTTAATAGCTAGATCGACCGAAAAACCCAGCGCTATGTTTAGCAATGCAACACTAGGAAAAGCCAACACCCGGCGAATACTTTTTGTTGCGGTCGGAACAAGCAGAAGTCCCAATCCAATTAACATAGTAATTGGAAGTGGAATGAAAGGTATGATCCATGCATATTGATATGTATGTTCCATAAACAAAAAATAAAACCTTTTTTTTTTTTTTTAATTGTTTCCGATTCACCAGCTCTTATTTCATTAAGAGAACTCAAATATGATTTGAAATCATTAATTATTTTGATTCTTTACCAGATATTTATTTTAAATATTCCAATTACTCCAATTGAGAAGTTGCATTTCCTCAAATAACCAAATTAATATTTTACTATTACTACCTAGTAATTAATAAGATATTTATTAACATATAGAACGGAGTATGAGATTTTCAACCATTCTAATACTACGGCGATTTATATCCATATAGAAATTCTATAAAAAAAACAATACTAGATTCCGGAATATAGGATTTGCCAATAACTCCAACTAATGAAGATCTAGTTATTTTATTTGAGTTAGTTTAGAGTTTTTTACTAGTTAGTAACTGATTAATTGTGTAACTGATTGATTAGCTTTTATTCCAATCAAATAAACTTATGTTTATTAGAAATCCTATAATACTCATTATTTTGCATAGAACTGAAATAAAAGATTACTAAAAAAAATAAAAAAAAAAAATTCTTTTTATTTTTCAATAAATTTTTATTAGTCTTTATTTAATTTTAATAATTATAGGTACTCTACTTTCAAGATTGATTCAATTGATTAATTAATAGAAAATGTTACATTATTGTTTTCTTAAATTAGATGTAAAGGTTCTGTTCTTATCTTAAACTTTTCTTTTCGATTTATTTAAAATCACAACAATAACAATATATAAATAGACTGAGATATGAATTGGAAGCTTTTTTTTTTTATTATATTATTATATTAAGATTAAAAAGATTAAGAATAGCGAGCAAACGATTCGATTTCTATGGCATCTGATATATATGGATTTGAATAAAAATATCACGTCACCCATTAGTACAAATTATCTTTTAACATTATTGTAAAAGACGTGAAAAATAACTTCCTTTAAGAACTTTAAGAATAAGAATGATAAGAATGACATCATTCTTCTTTTCTTTTTTTATTCTATTTCTTTTCTTTTTATTCCGAGTGATACTATATCAACGTGTGTGTATCCATATTTTTGATTACATCAAAAAAGTCTTCGTTATGGAATAAATATGGATAATGAATAGAAAGAACGATCCTTTTTGTTTTTGAGTAATACATGTCTTTCACATCCAACTATCTAAATGAGTAACTTTTTAAGATGGCAGTTCCAAAGAAACGTACTTCTATGTCAAAGAAGCGTATTCGTAGAAATATTTGGAAAAAAAGAGGTTATTGGGCCGCGGAAAAGGCTTTATCCTTAGCTAAATCTATTTCTACTGGACATTCAAAAAGTTTTTTTGTGCGACAATAATAAAGTCAAGCCTTGGAATACTCTAAATCAATATGACTCCATGAATTAGAGGGTTTCCAATATACAATAGAAGATGAATAATTTACATTAACTAATGTTTTGAACTCATCCATATGAGATACAAACCGATATTGTCGCATGTAGAAAACGAATTCCATTTTTCTGTCTAACGGTCTAACGGGGGTCTAAAAACGGGACTATTTGTCTTTTTTTTTTTTCAAACAAAAGCAGTTACATACAAGATAAGGATTTCACCTTTTTTTTATAATTCAGGAGATGGGGATTGTTATTTTCCCCATCACTTCGCTTGTTTTTTTTTTTTTTTTTTTTTTTTTGAAAAATTCTTCGGATGTAATGTCGGATGTAATGAAAAAATAATCTTTTTACTTTTTTTCGCATCCATGAAATCAGATAAATGGGAAATGAATTATCCAGATGAAATCCCATTGTTAAAACCGATAACATATCATGATACTAAGTTAACTATTATTGAACGTTCAAATATTTATTTGAACAAATTTTTATTGAAACATTACTTTCTAATGTTTGGGAAAATAAATGGAAATAATATTGATTGCATCGACGAATGAATCTAATATGGGCTATTATGATTTCCATCAAGCCGCCATGGTGAAATTGGTAGACACGCTGCTCTTAGGAAGCAGTGCCAGAGCATCTCGGTTCGAATCCGAGTGGCGGCATCCTTTATCTAAAGGGGCACAATAGATCCCACACTGATACAGAATTCAATTCCGGATTTCTATAATTAATTAGAATGGAAACCCCCTTTTTAAAATTAAAATAGTTTTTTATGATATTTGAAACTTTAGAACATATATTAACTCACATCTCTTTTTCGATTATTTCAATTGTCATTACGATTAATTTAATGAAATTGCTAGTTCATGAAATCGTAGGACTATGTGATTCGTCAGAAAAAGGTATGATAGTTACTTTTTTATGTATAACAGGATTATTAGTTACTCGTTGGATTTATTCGAGACATTTCCCATTAAATGATTTATATGGATCATTAATGTTCCTTTCGTGGAGTTTTTCCATTTTTCATATGGTTTCTAAAATACGGAACCATAAAAATCATTTAAGCGCAATAACAGCTCCAAGTGCTATTTTTACTCAAGGCTTTGCCACTTCGGGTCTTTTAACAGAAATGCATCCATCCGCAATATTAGTGCCTGCTTTACAATCCCAGTGGTTAATGATGCACGTGAGTATGATGTTATTGAGCTACGGAGCTCTTTTATGCGGATCGTTATTATCAGTAGCTCTTTTAGTCATTACATTTAGAAAAAACATAGATATTCTTAGTAAAAGTAAAAATTTGCTAATTGGGTCATTTTCTTTTGATGAGATACAATACTTAAATGAAAAAGGAAGTGTTTTACAAAGCACCTACTTTCTTTCATTTAGAAATTATCACAAGTATCAATTTACTCAAAAATTGGATCATTGGAGTTATCGTGTTATTAGTCTAGGATTTACTTTTTTAACCATAGGTATTCTTTCGGGAGCAGTATGGGCTAATGAAGCATGGGGATCTTATTGGAATTGGGACCCTAAGGAAACTTGGGCATTTATTACTTGGACCCTATTCGCGATTTATTTACATACTAGAACGGCTCAAAGTTTGCAAGGTGTGAATTCTGCAATGGTGGCTTCGGCGGGATTTCTGATAATTTGGATATGTTATTTTGGGGTCAATATATTAGGGGTAGGACTACATAGTTATGGTTCATTCACATTAACATCTAATTGAAGAAAAAGTTCGAAGAATCCATAGTGGTCTCCTCAGATAGCGAAAGTTTTTTGAGTTTTTGAGAACCAATGTAATGTGTAATGGTTCTCAAAAACTCCGGATGTATCTGATTACAATTCCAAACCACTTCGCTTTTTTTCTTTTTTTCTTTTGATTTTTTTTCTTTTGATTTTTTCATTATTTATAGTTATAGAAAATGATTTTTAAAATCAAAGGAGTTTTTTACTTTATGTCTTATTCTATCTAATTCTAATTTTTTATAAAAAATTTAGCTAGAATAGCTTCAACCTTTTCAACTGATAACGAGAGAACGAAATCGGGATAAAGACCAATACCTATTACAGGTAAAAAGATACAGGTCGAAATAAATAATTCTCGTGGTCCGGAATCCAAAAAATAAGAGTTTGTAACGTTGAAAAGCTTGTATCCATAGAACATCTGACGTAACATAGATAATGAATAAATAGGAGTTAATATAATTCCAATAGCCATTACAAAAGTAATTAGTATTTTGGGAATTAAAAAATATTTAGAGCTAGTAATTATTCCAAAAAAAACTAATAACTCCGCAGCAAAACCACTCATTCCCGGCAATGCAAGAGAAGCCATCGAAAAACTACTAAACATGGTAAATATTTTTGGCATTGGGATCGCAATTCCGCCCATTTCGTCGAGATAAACAAGGCGTATTCGATCATAACTCGTTCCCGCCAAGAAAAAAAGTGCAGCACCAATAAATCCATGAGAAATTATTTGTAAAATAGCTCCGTTGAGTCCCGTATCGGTTATGGAACCAATTCCTATAATTATGAAACCCATATGAGATACGGAAGAATAGGCTATTCTCTTTTTTAAATTGCCTTGACCTGGAGAAGTTGAAGCTGCATAGATTATTTGAATTGCTCCTACTATCATCAACCATGGAGAAAATATAGAATGAGCATGGGGTAATAATTCCATATTGATCCGAATCAATCCATATGCTCCCATTTTTAATAAGATTCCGGCTAGAAGCATACATGTACTGTAATGTGCTTCCCCATGGGTATCTGGTAACCATGTATGTAGGGGTATAATCGGTGATTTGACAGCATAAGCAATAAGGAAGCCAAAATAGAATATTATTTCCAATGCTGCGGAATATGATTGATTAGCTGATGTTTCAAAATTTAATGTTGGGCCATTCGACCCGTATAAACCCATACCTAGAACCCCTATTAAAAGAAAAATGGAACCCCCCGCAGTGTACAAAATAAACTTTGTAGCTGAGTACAAACGTTTCTTACCCCCCCACATAGATAGAAGTAGGTAAACAGGAATTAATTCTAACTCCCACATGACGAAAAAAAGTAAAAGGTCTCGGGAGGCAAATAATCCTATTTGACCACTGTACATTGCTAACATAAGGAAATAGAACAATCGAGAATCCCGAGTAACTGGCCAAGCCGCTAAGGTAGCTAAAGTAGTAATAAATCCCGTTAGTAAAATGGGTCCTATGGAAAGTCCATCGATTCCCAGTCTCCAGTGAAAATCAAAAAAATTTATCCATTTATAATCTTCCTCCAATTGGATTAATGGGTCGTCGAATTGGAAATAATAACAGAATGCATAGGTTGTTAGAAGCAGCTCAAATAAGCATATACACATAGTATACCAGCGAACTCCCTTATTCCCCCTATGAGGGAGAAATAAAATTAACAAACCCGCGGATATTGGCAAAACAACAATTATTGTTAACCAAGGAAAATAGCTCGTGGTAAAGACAAGATAGACTTTGACCAGAAAGACCCGCCCCCGGAATAAAATAAAATAATATATTCTATTTTCCTTTGCCGAGTACGGGTCTTTGTCGGTAAAGAAGAATCAAATGTATTCCAATGGAGTTTTCTAGAACGTATCAATAAGCTAGACCCATACTGCGAGTTGTCTCATGCCATAAATAAACCCGTACGCTCAAGAAATCCGTTGGACAAGCGGATTCACATCTTTTACAACCCACGCAGTCCTCTGTTCTTGGAGCGGAAGCTATTTGCTTAGCTTTACATCCGTCCCAAGGTATCATTTCCAATACATCTGTAGGACACGCTCGTACACATTGAGTACATCCTATACAGGTATCATAAATCTTTACTGAATGTGACATTGGATCTATAAAAATTTTGACTATTATTAATTAAATTTCGATCTGGTAAAAAATAAATAAAATAAGTAGTAAATAAATCATGTATTCTAGACACCAGACGAATCAGTGGGTTACCTGAATTGATTTTTTTATAATCAATAGATTTCCGGATCTGTTCATGAGAAAGGGCCAAGATACTTTGATTTCTTATGTTTCGGCAAACATCAACGAGTTAGACATATTAATTCTAATCTATATCATTACGACTACGACTATTTATTCAACAAATTGGATTGATTGATACGAGTTGATTTTCTGTTACGATGGATCGAGGAAACAATAGCCGGTCCAATAGCTGCTTCAGCGGCGGCAATAGCTATAACAAAGATCGATAAAATGTCTCCTTTTAATTGACGACTATCAAATAAATCAGAAAATGTTACGAGATTTAGATTAACCGCATTCAGTATAAGCTCAAGACACATAAGTGCTCTAACCATGTTTCGGCTTGTGATCAATCCATAAATACCGATAGAAAATAAATAGGCACTCAAAACAAGTCCATGTTCGAGCATCATTGACTAACTCCTCATCAATCTCGATTCATTTCAATATGAACGACAAATTTTTAACCGATTTGATTGACTCGAATATAACAAGTGCGTAACAAACGAAAGCATTGGTAATGGATAGAACTAAACTCCTTATTATTTGATATTCCATATCAACAAAATGAAGGAAAGTAGATGTACTAACAATAAGGCAGAACAAAACAAGGCCTTATTTTTTCTTTGATTTTAGATTTATAATTCTAACTATTTTTTACTGACGAGCCATAGCAATTGCACCTATCAAAGCAACTAAAAGAATTATAGAAACAAGTTCAAATGGAAGATAAAAATCTGTTGATAAATGAATCCCAATTTGTTGAACGTTACTTATCAGGTCCTGTTCTATAATCTGGCTTGATTTTGTAGTCCAAATAATCCCGTACCATGACGTATCTAAGATAGTAGTAATTAATGAAAACAAAATAGTTGTACAAACCAGTGAAGTAACCCCATCCCCAACGGTCCAAAGAGAGAAATCATTGGAATATTCTGAATCTTTCATGAACATCACGGCAAATATGATTAAGACATTTATGGCCCCCACGTAAATCAGGAGTTGTGCAGCAGCTACAAAATAGGAGTTAGATGGAATATAGAATAAGGATATAGAAACAAGAACCAATCCCAAAGAAAAGGCAGAAAAAATGGGATTCGTAAGTAATACTACTCCGAGACTTCCTAATATAAGACCTGATCCCAGAAATACTAAAAGAATATCATGTATTGGTCCAGGTAAATCCATTATATGTAAAATAAGAGTTAAGTAGAAATATTTCATGACCTTACTGACCGGGCCAGGAAAAGGGGGTTACCCTATTTTTTTCTTGCCTATGATGATACGTTTTTATTTTTAATTGAATTAAATCTTAATGGGATGTGGATTGACGCGGATACTGTTATTGGCCCAATCCCACTTCTGTATTTGAAAGTCAAAGTTTAGTTCGGAATTGGGAAATCACCACAGATATATGAATTCCATTTTGAATTCAAATCAAGCCATGATTCCCACAAATCAGTAGTTATAGTTATGATTTGTGGTTAATGCCGAACCAAAATGCAAAATGAAAGACCCTTCATCAAAACACAATCTTAGGAATTTGGTAATTTTGGTATTGGTAATCATTATCATTATTGAAAAAGCAAAAGGGTTTATCCGCGGCTATTTTTATTTATTTGAGTTGAATTCATAATTGCTTGTTTGAATTGTGTAATCCCCAATTATTGACACTGGTAGACGACCCAAAGCAATTTGATTATAATTCAATTCGTGACGATCATAAGTAGAAAGTTCATATTCCTCAGTCATTGATAAACAATTTGTTGGACAATACTCGACGCAGTTTCCACAAAATATACAGATTCCAAAATCAATACTATAATTAAGCAGCCGTTTCTTTCTAATATCTGTTTCCAATCTCCAATCAACAACAGGTAAATCTATAGGACATACGCGAACACATACTTCACAAGCAATACATTTATCAAATTCAAAGTGGATTCGACCGCGGAAACGCTCTGATGTAATCGATTTTTCATAAGGATATTGAATAGTTACAGGTAAACGATTCACATGGGATAAAGTAATCATGAAACTTTGACCAATGTACCTTGCAGCTCGTACTGTTTGTTGACCATAATTCATGAACCCAGTCACCATAGGAAACATATTGTGGATATCCATGAATAATTTGATGTTTCTTTCTCTTGCTTGAGAGAGGTTATGAACCTAGAATTTCATATTCTGTTACAGCAAAAGGAGTTGGAAAGAAGTTGTCAATAATAGATTACCTAGAGAAACAGGTAAAAGAAATTTCCACCCAAGATTTAATAGTTGGTCCATTCTCATCCTAGGCAAAGTCCACCTTGTTGTGATAGGAATGAACAGGAACAAATAGGCTTTAGCTAACGTAATGAAGATACCAATTGTAGTTTCAAAGACCCCCCCTGGTTTATTTATTCCAAAAAGCTTTGGAATGAATATGTACGGAATAGAGGAATTCCACCCCCCCAAGTACAGAACTGTTACAAATAATGAAGAAACCAGTAGATTTAGGTAAGACGCAATGTAAAATAAACCAAATTTTATACCCGAATATTCGGTTTGATAACCTGCTACTAATTCCTCTTCCGCTTCTGGTAAATCAAAGGGTAATCTCTCACATTCTGCTAGGGAAGAAACTAGAAAAACTATAAACCCTATGGGTTGGCGCCACAGATTCCACCCCCAAAATCCATATTTAGACTGTGCCTCAACTATATCAATCGTACTTGAACTGTTAGATAATTATAGTCGATGATAACATCACTGTTCCTATCGCTATTCCAGAACCGTACATGAGACCTCCGCTTCATACGGCTCCTCAATGGCCACAAATAAATTTAAGGACTGACTCGGTATTACCCCGGCTTGCTTTTTTTTGGAGTAGCTAAAGTAAAGATTCATCGGGGAGTCCCTAATTAAACCAATGGAATTCTGTCTGCTATAATAACAAATAAAAGTAAAAGTGCTTCGGAATTGATCTCATCCCTTTTTTATTTTATATAATGCCAAAATTTTTCTTTGTTCAGCAATAACTGAATCCTTCAATAAAATATCTGCTGTATCGGTAAAAATTTCGACCCATAGTGTGCGATTACGAAAAATAATTAGACCCCCGCACTAATTCATGAATCTTGATAAGAATTCTATTCTATCTATATCAATGTAGATCAGAGAAAGAAAGAATAAAAAAGATCTCTTATCATTTTCATTTTTGCATTCCATTTCTTTCGTTCCTGTTCTTCTTTATCAGAAGGGGATTCTAAAAAATAAAGGATTATTTCGTTCCCGATAGTTATTTCTTTAATCAGTGGGTAAGAGTATACTCTAGATCGGAATCATCAGGAAGTACTACTTGATCATTTCTACCAACGTAAAGCCCTCATTATGATTCCTTTCATGCAAAAAATATCTTTTTGGATACCTTACATTATTTCCATTACTAATCCTTTACGTATCTTAGTGTTTCTAACCGCCCACCTTTTTTTTTTGATTGATCCAAAAAAATATGGATAAAATTGTAAAAACTCCATAGAATTGATCTTTTGTACCCGCTTCAAGGCATGATGACTAATCATCCAATCTTGGGGTAAACAGTTTCCGCTGCTTATGTTTACTTCTACTTTACCCTCGTACATAGGGAATGAGAATGAATCTTATTACTGCAAATTCATAAGCAGTTTTATTTCACTCATATAACTATCTGGTTTAGCTCATCGACCCAAGTGATGAATAAAGAAAATTGACGCTATTTAGTCAATCAGTACATTCAATTTTCTTTAATAAAACTAGGGGATAAGGTAAAGTTGATGTTCCAACGAATCACACGTAGAGATATTGATAACACACAGAGAGTTAATGGTATTTCATAACTAATAGATTGAGCAGCAGCTCGTAGACCACCTGAAAAGGAATATTTATTATTTGATCCATATCCTGACATAAGAAGTCCAATAGGAGCAATACTGGAAATGGCGATCCAGAAAAAAACACCTATACTGAGATCGGCCAGAACAAGGCGATAACCAAAAGGAATTACTGAATAACTTAAAAAAATGGATATGGCCGCTATAGACGGTCCGATACTGAATAAACGAATATCTCCCCTAGATGGAAGAAGATCCTCTTTCAAAAGTAGCTTAGTCCCATCTGCTAGAGCTTGAAGAATTCCCAAAGGACCGGCGTATTCAAGCCCAATACGTTGTTGTAATGCTGCAGATATTTCTCTTTCTAACCACACAATCACCAGTACTCCTATTGTGATTCCCAATACAGGAGTAAAAATAGGGACAAGCGCCCATATGAGGCTATAGACCTCTTCTAAAGACTCCGATCTGGAAAAAGAATTGATAGCTTGTACTTTTGTCGTATCAATTATCATTTCAACGATCAACTTCTCCCATAATGATATCTATACTACCTAGTATCGTCATAATATCAGCCAATTTCATTCTTTTAACTAACTGAGGAAGAATTTGCAAATTGATGAAACCCGGCGGACGAATTTTCCATCTCCAAGGAAAAACACTATTATCTCCTATCAAAAAAATTCCTAATTCTCCCTTGGGGGCTTCTACTCTTACATAAAGTTCTTGTTTCGACAATTCAAAAGCAGGCGAAGGTTTTTTACTAATGAATCGATAGTCAAAATCATTCCATTCGGAATGCCGCCCCCCATCAAAGCGTCGCACTTCTAAATTCTCATAGGCCCCCCCCGGAATTCCTTCTATAGCCTGTTGAATAATTTTTACAGATTCCGTCATTTCACCAATTCGCACTAAATAACGAGCTAATGAGTCTCCTTCTTTTTGCCATTGGACTTCCCAATCGAATTCATCGTAACACTCATAATGATCAACTTTACGAAGATCCCATTGGATTCCGGAAGCTCGCAACATTGGTCCTGATAAACCCCAATTTATTGCTTCTTCTCCATCAATAATTCCTACTCCTTCAACTCGTTGCAAAAAAACGGGATTCCGCGTAATAAGTTTTTGATATTCCACTACCTCTGTTAAAAAATAATCGCAGAAATCCAAACATTTATCTATCCAGCCATAAGGTAAATCAGCAGCTACTCCTCCGATACGAAAGTAATTGTGCATCATTCGCATACCTGTGGCAGCTTCAAATAGATCATATAGCAATTCCCTTTCTCTGAAAATATAGAAGAAAGGAGTTTGTGCACCGATATCCGCCATAAAAGGCCCAAGCCATAACAAATGAGAAGCTATACGACTCAATTCCAGCATAATGACTCTGATATAGCTAGACCTTTTAGGTACTTGAATATTTCCTAACTGTTCTGGTCCATTTACCGTTATTGCTTCTGTGAACATAGTTGCTAAATAATCCCAACGTGTTACATAAGGCAGATATTGTATAATTGTTCGGTTTTCCGCAATTTTTTCCATTCCTCTATGTAAATAACCTAATACGGGTTCACAGTCAATAACATCTTCACCATCCAGAGTAAGGATGAGTCTAAGAACACCATGCATTGATGGGTGTTGAGGGCCCATATTGACTATCATGAGGTCTTTTCTTGTAGCCGATACAGTCATATGGTTTCTTCCCCGATTCATTATTCCATAAATTACCGAAAACAAAACGAGGTTCATCAAAATTCAAGATATAATACTAATAAAAAAAAACCAAATAATTAAAATGAATTGCCAATTCTCAAATTAACGCGATTTTGGCTCCCGAATATTCAGCTGACCAATTAATTCCTTATAACGTACTCTATTTTTTTTTGACAAATAAGCCAGCAGCCGTTGACGTTTTCCCAAAATCTTCCGCAGACCTCTCTGAGATAAATAGTCTTTTCTGTGCAATTCTAGATGTGAAGTAAGTCTACGTATCTTATTAGTAAAATTGAATACTTGAAATTCAACGGATCCCCTGTTTTTTCCTTTTTCTTCTTGCGGAATAACTGAGATGAATGAACTTTTTTTCATAAAAATAATTTAATTCTTCTCTTTCTTTTTTTCTTTCTTTAAATATAGGTTTTACCGGTCAGGAATAATAATAATGACAGTTATTTCAATCTGGTACACAGAGGAATCTAGATTTATTCATATAGTACTTTGTTTTTTAGCAAATCTAAATTAATAAATCCAATTTCATTTGTAATTTGATTCGGATACGAAAGCATGGTACAGTTTTGCACCCACGAAAGAGAAAAGGATTTTCCCCTAAGACGATTCCGCCGATTCAGTCCTAGATCCAATTAATACGTTATTGAATTAATATTACTATCATGTATCAGAATGGAATGTAAGACAGCGTGCATCTAAATATGTCTGTCCTAGTCTACCAGGTATAAGCGTGATATATAGAAAATCGAAAAACAAAATATACAATCAAATAATTCTGTATCGTGGGTACATATGTATCCTTAACATACTAAAACGACTACTATTATTGGTATCAAACCAATAGCGATTCATACAAGCTAAATCTTCTAATCGATAATTCGGCCAAAGAAACAATTTTAATTGAATGCATTTATTTGTATCTATATCAAGATACTTATTCTCATCTAAAAATTGCACACAATTTTTTATGTTATTCCCGTTGCAAAGTACTGTATTTCTATCTACAACATTCCCATTTCCACAATTGAAATCCATTAGAATTCTCAATTCTCTACGACGTACAGGAGATAGAATATTTTCAGGAAGAAAAAGTAAATCATAATGATTTTCGTCTCCATTCCCAAGCGTTTTTCTATCTTGTGCAATAGATCCATCAAAATTTTGATTTATCTCATCAACATATTTGCCTTTTCGAAATCTTGGATTAGTTTTGTGCTTACTCTTATGAGCCAATGAAATACTTATGGTTTGATACATAAGAAATTGTCCATCCCGTTTTAGAGACAGACGAACCGGTTCGATAATGAATATTCCCTTTTTTATCAATTCTCTAATTGTTAGCTCCTTATTAATCAGCATTACATCCAGACACATTTCTCCTCTTTCAATAGAGGATATAGCAATTTCATTTGGATTTATCAGTCTAAGCAGCAAACAATATACCTTAACATTATTGATTATTTTTTCATTCAGAGTTTCATTCCATCTCAATTGAAAAAGAAAATACTTTTTCAGGAGCAAATCAAGTTCTGCCTCCTTCTTGCTTTTAGATTGCTTTTTCTTTTTACGTTTTTTATTTTTAATGTCTGATTCGGTTTCCGCGGAATCTTTTTCCAAATCTTTTTTGGGGTTTCGTGCATCTGATCCAAGATTCTTTTGGTTTTCTGGATCAGATCCAAAAGAATCTTGGCCCCGCTGTTCTTTTTCTTCTTGATTTCGATTCTTTAATTCAATATATTCTTCGTTTTGATTAGATGATATACGAAGACCCTCTTTTTGATTTTGATTGAGATTTTTACTAATATTTTCATTTCCATTAAAATAAAAAAAAAGTAATTTGATTGGTATAATCCGGGGTTTAATCTTATATGCACGATAAAGCAGTATAAATTCTTGCAAGAACCAAGATTCCAAATTCGATATGGGACCATATACCATTTCTTTATTCATTCCCATCCAATCAAAAAAGTTTTTTTTTTGATTGGGTGGGTGAATTTTTTGATCAATCATGAGATTGAGATAAAAAAGACCCTTTTTTTTAATTATTTTAAAATTTTGAGTCCTTTTCTTAGTATCTTTGTCTTTGCGAATGTTAGTCTTCGCACCCATGTTAGCCCTGATTTCAATATCAAGATTTCTTTTTTTTTTAAGACAAAACTTTCGAATTCCACACTCAAAATATTTTCGATCCAGATTTGGAACTGTATCAATAATACACTCTTTTCCTAAATAATCACTACGAGGAGTACTCCCAAATACATAAAATGATTCGAGTTTAGATCTGTGGTAATTATATGAAATCTTTCGTCCCCCATTTACATGTAACGGGAACTCAAAAATATATGGGTTCTTTCTATCCTCATGATTAATATACTTATGTGCTAAAAGCACATATCTGTACTGTTTTTTATTTTTACTTGACAATGAATTATCTTCATAAGAATTTTCATTTTTGTAATGAATGAATTGGTTTTTTTCATATGAATCCACAAATTTTAAGTCTTTTTTTTGAATCATATGGCGTTGATTGACTCTATTTCGCCATTTTTGCGGTACTAATCTAGACCATCTAGTCTGAGATAAATTGTATTGATGATGACCTCTTAACCAGTCTTTCCATTCATTGATTCCAGAATTCGGAAGTGTTTTATGCCTTGTTTTGGAATCAGATACTTCTCGTATCACCTTTATTCTATCCTTGAAAAAGGTATATGCTCCGTGATATTGAAGCGCAGATCCTAAGGGATCCTTGTTAATATTAATAACTTGAATTTGTGATAATTTGTAAAATACATATCCTTGAGACAAGGAAGATAAGTCACAATAAGTCTTTGAATTATTATTACTAATATTAGAAAGTGATTCTTTTACAGTCGAAATAAACTGAATTGCATTTTGGTTCGTTTCATCAATTACTTCTTGATTTGTTTCATCATTGTAATTGTATTTATTGAGAGTTTTTTTTGTTAATTCAAGTAAAAGTTGTGCATTTCTTCTGGGAATGTTAATAGTAGATAGACAGATACCGATGTCTATTCTTTGAATGAAAGATTTCATAAAGTAGTGCCATTTGCGTATTAATCGCACACTTATTTTTTTTGATATCCACAAAATATCTTTCCAAAATTCCCATCTTTTATTATAACAACTCGTCTTGTTAGAAATAAGATTTTTCTTTTTATCTGGAGTTCTAATTTTTTTTTTCTTGTCCTTCATGATTCTTTCAATTTGATCTCTTATTGTGATTGTACTATCAGCCATATCCTTGATTTTTTTTTCTGTGATTGAATAATTTGTCCAATCCATGGATCTAATTTGAATGATTGATTCATCGGTAATTTTATTACTGATTATAGAATCCTTTGTATTTTCATTTGGTTCATATACTTTTATTTTCCTAAATCCTAATAATAAAATTGGGTTTACTTTTTCAAGTTCTTTTATTATTCTTTTAATAAAGAGAATTTTTTTGATAACCCCGCTTGTTTTTTCTTTTGCAAATTTTATAAACCTTTTTATTTGTTTTTTTAAAACTTTTATAACTAGGAAACATTTCTTTTCCAAC